TTCTTGTACAGTCAAAGGGGGTCGACTCCGAAAAAGATGAAATCATTAAATGGAAATTTAATGAAATATAATCTTTGTGAGATCGTCAATAATGTACCAAAGGTTTCTTTAGAGTATACCGAATCAGTATAGCTATCCTTCTTCTGACACAGCAACGAAATTTAACAATGAGTATTGAAATGAAGTGTTATAGAATTTCTTTTTTCTTTTATTGTTGCTTGTAGATATAGAATTTGTACCAGTCAATAGAGAATTCCTCAAATTCCTGTATCACTAAAATTTCTGCAGTACATGTAGTAGTACTTGAAATATAATAAATATAAATATAGAATATTAGAAAGGTTTTCTCTATTATTAACTTCTATTAGCTTCGGACTAGAAACTGAGGATCAGGTAAAAATACTATAGATAGTATTCAAGGAAAAAAAGAGAACAACGAATAAATAAAAATCAATATTTGCAACCCACACATTGTTGTATTAGACCTAAAGGTTCTTTCGTGACCTAATTCGGGTGTTTGTAATATGGAAATACAAAATGTAAAAAGTAGTTTTGAGTGAACATATGATTCTTTTTTTTTTTTTTCTTTTCATTCGAGAAATTATGTGAATTAACCAACTACTCAATTTAATAAGTTCAATTTAAAGTAAAAAATAAAGGGCATTTTCATTATAAGCTACGATCGCTTCCCATTCTAAAATAAGTAAAAAAAAAAAATGAATTCGTTGATATAATAAAAAAAGGATCCAACTAGAAAGAAATGATTTTTCAATTTTATTCCACCCCATATTGATAAAAAGAAAGTTTCATTTTTTAATGAAGTTATAAAACAACTATTATTACTTTTCTATAATTATTTTAAATATATTCAATTTAAAATCTAATAATAATATTCTATTCTATATATACTAATATATATTAGTATTAATCTCTATATAGATCTTGGTTATTAGTTTACTCAACTCAAGAGTTAATCTGTTGATTCGAAATTTCGAGATGGGTAGATGTGACAAATGATGAATTGATTTCAAAACTATGTTACTCTAAGGACCGCCGTGTATAATTATAATAATTGATGAATCAAAAACTTTCAATTGGTATTTTTTTTTTGTTTATCCTCGTATCTTTTCAAAATTTAAATTTAGGGAAGTGCTTTATAAATATATGCATAAAAAGAACATATTTCATTTAGTCTCTTCATGTCTACTATAACTAGTTATTTCGGTTTTCTACTAGCAGCTTTGACTATAACCTCGGCTCTATTTATCGGTCTGAACAAGATACGACTTATTTGAAATTAATTGAATGAACGAACAATTCATAACAAAATACTTCTATAGGTAGTTCATATATTCTATAGTTCCTTACCCCGTCAATTTTCAATTCGTGGTCGTTAAGATTCATGGGTAATTCAATTCTCATTAATATTTAAGGATAAACATTACCTCTCCCTTTCACCTTTCAAAGAAATTGAGAAATGATTGAAGTTTTTCTATTTGGAATCGTCTTAGGTCTAATTCCTATTACTTTGGCTGGATTATTCGTAACTGCATATTTACAATACAGACGTGGCGATCAATTGGACCTTTGAATCTCTTTTTTTTTTTTGATTGACCTCCTATCCTACTTGCTTTAATCTACAGGAGGTCAATTTAAAACAATTTTTTCAGTTTTATTTTCGACCTACCAAATAACAAGAATCTAATCACGCTCTGTAGGATTTGAACCTACGACATCGGGTTTTGGAGACCCACGTTCTACCGAACTGAACTAAGAGCGCTTTATTATCACAATAAAAAGTTTGTTACCCAACCCGTCGGATATATATACTATCATAAATAATAAAATTAAAGGTTGATTATGTATATCCAATTTTAATTAATATCAATATGACCTCAGGTTTCGGCTCATAAGAAAAGAAATAGATAGGGATGACAGGATTTGAACCCGTGACATTTTGTACCCAAAACAAACGCGCTACCGAGCTGCGCTACATCCCTTTTCAATTGGTCTATAGTGTAATTGTAGAGAATCCTTGTTTTCTTTTACACATATTTATTTCTTTCATTGATATACCAACTTGTCATTTACATTTCTTCTTTATTTTTTTTTAGTCGAATTTTATTATATATAACATATATATTATATATAACATATAATAATAGACTTATATAAGTACTTAAGTACTGAAGAAATATGAAACCCCCCGTAAAAAAAATTAATATTTTTCGGGAATTCTCAGACTTTTTTTGTTTTAAGAAAAGGAATATTTACTTAATTGTTGTACATTTCAATTTGTATTAGGGATTCTGCGTAGACATACAAGTGTGAATCATTAACTACATCGACACATACGGTCATATATGTATTATTATTATGTATTACAAATTAGAATAAAATTACAAACGAAGGAGGATTTTAAATGCGAGATCTAAAAACATATCTTTCCGTGGCACCGGTAGTAAGTACTCTATGGTTTGTTTCTTTAGCAGGTTTATTGATAGAGATTAATCGTTTATTTCCGGATGCGTTAATATTCCCCTTTTTTTCATTATAGTAAGTGAGGCAGGAAGGGGGTGAAGAAAATTAGAGCTACATTCAAATATCTGTGACTAATCCCTCCCCCTACTCTTTTTTTTTTAATGAAAATAAATTAGATTTAGATAAAAGAATAAAAACGGTTCACCTCAGTGAAACAAAGAACTCGGGGTTCCAGGACCAAAATTAAATTAATAATAGATCGAGAAATAAAATGGAATAGCTGTGGCAACAATATCATACAAAATAATTCAATATAATTCAATGAAAAATTAAATATCGTACAGTGATTTTAAATTATAAATATAGAGTTAGAAATCATTATATTACTTATTATTACTATATTGTAGATTGCAACAAAATCCTTCATAATTGGATTTCAATTTAGCAACTTCTATTTTTTTTCGTTTGTCTTCGCTTCGGATCAAAAATCGAAAAATATAAAAGTTTAGTCAATCAAAAAAACAAAGGAGGTTCATGGCCAGGGGTAAAGAAGCTCGAGTAACAATTTTTTTGGAATGTACCAATTGTGTTCGAAACCGCATTAAAAAGGAATCAATGGGCATTTCCCGATATATTACTCAAAAAAATCGACATAATACGCCTAGTCGATTGGAATTGAGAAAATTCTGTCCCTCTTGTTACAAACATACGATTCACGTAGAGATAAAGAAATAGATCGAACCAAGCGCTCGCGCTTTCGCCTTGCCTTCCAAGGAAGACGAAAAATCGACATATTATAATTATATATAACAAATTCTATATTTTTTAAATTTTAAATATAAAATAAATAAAACAAAGCAATCCTTTTTTTTAATTCAAAATCATTTCTGATCCGATCAAAAAAGAATTAGTATTTTCAGAACAAGGAATAAAAAAACCATGGATAAATCCAAGCGGCTCTTTCTTAAATCCAAGCGATCTTTTCGTAGGCGTTTGCCCCCGATACAATCGGGGGATCGAATTGATTATAGAAACATGAGTTTAATTAGTCGATTTATTAGTGAACAAGGAAAGATATTATCTAGGCGGGTGAATAGATTGACCTTAAAACAACAACGATTAATTACTATTGCTATAAAACAAGCTCGTATTTTATCTTTGTTACCTTTTCTTAATAATGAGAAACAATTTGAAAGAAGGGAGTCGACTCCTATAACTACTAACTACGAGTCTTAAAATTTAAAATAAATAAACTAGGCTTGCTCTTCAATTGAATCAAAAGAAAACTTCAATCCGAGCGAATTGACGTCTTATTTGAAAATTAAGATTTTATTGTTGTATCCTAAGAAAATAAGAAAAAAAGAAAGAATAAATCTTTTTTTATTTAATTTTATTGAACGTTTTTGTTCATTGTGACGGCTTTATCATATTATATCCTATTTTATCATACTAATTTCTACTCTACCTTCCCGAATTCACTTTCGAAGGAACTTCATTAAAAATGACAATGGATTTCTTCCAATCTACTTAATTATCTTATTTTAAGATCTCATTGGAAATCATATAAATACAATTCCTATTTAATATAGCTATTTGTGCAAGTATTTTACGGTTAAGGAGCAACTGCTCCTTGTACACATTGTGTATTAATGTACTATAACAATAGTATAGTTTATTGGATCGGATTACTGCATTTATCCGAGTAATCCACAAACGACGAAAATCTCTCTTTTGCCTACCTCTATCTTGATGAGCCGAAACCAAAGCTCTTTTTTTCTGTTGAGTAATAGTCCGAGAAAGTCTTGAACGAGCCCCTCGAAAACTTGAGGCAAATAAACGCATTTTCGTTCTACGTCTTCGAGCTATATATCCTCGTTTAATTCTAGTCATTGAATAAATAAATGAAACTTTGATGAATAACTAATTGATTTCTTTTCTTTCAGTTATTTTCTTTCTATTAATAACAAAACGAATTCTTCCAATATATAAAATAAAAACTCAAATGGCTTTTGCTACTATAACCTTCCCGACCACGATTTTTTATTTCTTTTTAGAGGCTTCTCGGCTCGAAATAAGAATAATAAATTGTATTGATACTGGGTATCAAAAAAGTAGTAAATAGAAATAGGTATAGTGGTTTCCATCGTTTCTATGGTTGCTTCTTAAACGGTGAGGCCCTCTCTATACACCGGAGCCCCTTCCCTCATTTCATTTAATCAATGGTATTGTTAACTTGTACAGTTCACACTTTTGTGGCTCTACCCATCGTTATCCAGTAATAGGTCTTTCACAACGAGACTTACCTATAACAGTAACGGTATTTTATTTAATTATGAAGATTTGCTGAGTAGCTGACCTTGTTAGTCCGTTCTTGCAGGAGTCAAGAGTTAAGGGCATAATCTTTCTCCTTTTTAAATAGGATTTCCCTGCTTAATGAATACCATTTGCTACTAATGGGGAATTCTTTCTCATTTTAAATTAAAAACGTAATTGATTGGATTTGTACTAATTTCAACCATAAATTAATTTGATACCACAATCGAAGGATATGATATATCTTTTTTAGATATTTTAATTTTTCATATAGTGAATGGTCTTCTTCTATCCTATTCACTGTTACTGATCACTTATACTGGATCAATTGTTTTCTTTTCGCTAGTCCATTGATCTGACCGAGTCGCACATACACCCTAGTACATGTTCCTCGTCGCTGAGGACATCCTCCAAGAGCGGGGGATTTCGTGACATTTTTGATTGGCTGTCGTGTGTTTCTAATAAGTTGTTTAATAGTTGGCATGTTGAATCAGATACATAATTGGATGGTTTAGATCGATCCTAACCGGATAATTATGAATTATTTTTTATTAATGTATTGATAGAATATTTAGAATAGTGTATTAAACCTGGTACGAAGATAAAATATCAAATTTCTTTCATACTTGCGTGAAATCCTCTTATTTTTTATTCAACCGCTACAAGATCAACAAGTCCGTGAGCTTGGGCTTCTGTTGCTGACAGAAAAACATCTCTTTCCATGTCTTCGGAAACAACCCATAAAGGTTTGCCCGTTCTTTGTACATAAACCTTTGTGAGGGTTTCGCGTAGCTTCAGTAGTTCTCCCGTTTCCAGGATAAATTCTTCCGTCCGTGACTCATAAAAAGAAGTAGAAGGTTGATGGATCATTACCCTGATGAAATAACATATGAAATAACATAATAAATTATTATTATATCTTGCTTGATGAAAGGCAAAAATAAAAATATTATAAATATAATAAAAATAAAAAGATAGAATTGAATAACCGTACAAGCATCTTTACAAGCATCTTTTGCACATAGCATACGGCTCCTACAATGGAATTCACTTTATATACATATACCTTTTTTATTTTACATTGAAGAAATATACGAAGAAATATACAAGAAATATACGAAGAAATATACAATAAATTAGAGGCTTTATCATATTCACATAGGTAAATGATCCAATAACCACCTTTCTTTTTGTGGTAGTTAAAAAAATACTACGATGGTTCCGTTGCTTTATATATTAATTTTGTCTGTTATTTAGCAATCCCAAAGTTTCTTTTTTTTTTTCAAATAAAAATAAATTTCGTATTCTTTCAGAATAATATATATATTTTTAAGAGTTTTTCGGTGTGAAAACTAAAAAGTTTGTCGCGCTAGAATGGTTCTCCTGATATATCAGATAAAATAGGAAATACCCCCTATCTCATACTACTCTTTCGATACAAAATTTAACAATTTTGGAAAAAAATTTCCTATCGAATTCTAAGTGCCATGCTATTATTACTTAATATTCATATTTCATATATCGCGAAGGCATAGTCTTGTCTTCTTTTTTCTCTCAAATCAAATAAAAAACTCATTGGCGCCAAGCGTGAGGGAATGCTAGACGTTTGGTTATTTCTCCTCCGACCAGAATAAAAGATCCCATTGAAGCGGCTAATCCCATGCATATTGTTTGTACGTCTGGTTGCACAAATTGCATAGTATCAAAAATACCTAATCCAGGTATTACCCACCCTCCGGGAGAGTTTATAAACAAATATAGATCTGGGGTATCGTCCTCTATACTGAGAAATATCATAAGACCAACAAGTTGATTCGAGATCTCGTCATCAACCTCTTGGCCTAAAAAAAGTAATCTTTCTCGATAAAGTCGGTTGAGTGAGATAAAATTGTATCCCTTTCGGAACCGTACATGCATCTTTTAAGGCATACGGCTCAATACAAATCGCTAAAAAAAAGAATCAATGTGTAGATTCGAGTTTTTTTCTTTATTATAAATAATAAAGAAAAAAATTCACTAAACTTAACTTATCGGACTAACTTTTCATTGATGTATTCTTTCATCGGAATTTAATCCAAATCACGATGTAATTTTCTTGTTCCTGAACGGTCTTCTTGAATTCTTTTAGGTTTATGCTCTACTCCGAGTAAAAATCTGATCATTTTTGATTTGCATATATAGGCCAAATGCCCGAATACTACGTCTTTTTGCTACGATTTTTAAATTTATTTATGTCTTCCGCCAAATAGTAAATATTTAATGCATTCATCATATTACTCAATTTATTAACAGTTTGAGATCACTTATATTTATTTCTATAATATGATATTTTAAGTAGAAATCATAGATATATTATCAATTGGTTTTTTCTAAACGGAGCCTGGATACTTCATTTTATTGTTTGAACCAAGGCAACCATAAATTATTCTAAAAAATTGTAATATTAATCTGTATAGCCCCTAAAAAATAGATTTTTCTTCTAATTTTCTTCATTGCATTTCACGCTCCAAATTTTTGATGATTCAATCAATCTTTCTTGGACGAAAGGGGGGATATCTCAATTTGGGGAAGAGAACGGGGAAATACCGTATAACCAAATATATCCGACAAGTCGCACTATACGTCAACCCACGATGCATCTTCGTCTCCAGGATTTCGAAAAGGTACTTGTGGAACACCAACAGGCATTAAATGAAACAAAAATAAAGTACTATATCTCACTTTAATATGAAAGCGTAAAAGTAGGTTTATTGTCTTAATAATATTTTCTCTTTTATCATATTTTATCCATAGATAAAAAAAAATAAGTTCATAAAAAAGGAAGACAGAATGAATAAAATGAATAAAGAAAATTTGTTTCAAATAGGTGTTTTTTATTTTGGATGATGAACAAACCTAGATGTAGTTTCTCATATAAAATGCTATCAACACCCGACCATTGCGTATTGGTACTTATCGGGTGTAGAATAAATCTGCTTCTTTTTGTTTCTACGAACAAAATTGTTCCATTATTATTAAAAGACATTCTTACTAAAAGAATATAACAAATATTAATCCTTTCCCCGAGATAATCCACTAAAAAAATAAGTTCCATAGTATATTTTTTTTTAAAGTGCAATAAAGTTACATTTACAAAGCGTCTATTTCTTAATTAAAAAAGGGGGGTATTTCCATGGGTTTGCCTTGGTATCGTGTTCATACGGTCGTATTGAATGATCCCGGCCGTTTGATTTCTGTCCATATAATGCATACAGCTCTGGTTGCTGGTTGGGCTGGTTCGATGGCTCTATACGAATTAGCTGTTTTTGATCCCTCTGATCCTGTTCTTGATCCAATGTGGAGACAAGGTATGTTCGTTATACCCTTCATGACTCGTTTAGGAATAACCAATTCATGGGGTGGTTGGAGTATCACAGGGGGTACTCTAATGAACTCGGGTGTTTGGAGTTACGAAGGTGTGGCTAGTGCACATATTGTGTTTTCTGGCTTGTGCTTTTTAGCAGCTATCTGGCATTGGGTCTATTGGGATCTAGAAATTTTTTGTGATGAACGTACAGGAAAACCCTCTTTGGATTTGCCCAAGATCTTTGGAATTCATTTATTTCTCTCAGGGGTGGCTTGTTTTGGTTTTGGCGCATTTCATGTAACAGGATTGTATGGTCCCGGAATATGGGTATCTGATCCTTATGGACTAACGGGAAGGGTACAAGCTGTAAATCCAGCATGGGGTGTGGAAGGTTTTGATCCTTTTGTTCCGGGAGGAATAGCCTCTCATCATATTGCAGCAGGAACTTTAGGCATATTGGCGGGTCTATTCCATCTTAGTGTCCGTCCGCCCCAACGTTTATACAAAGGATTACGCATGGGAAATATTGAAACTGTCCTTTCCAGTAGTATCGCTGCTGTCTTTTTTGCAGCTTTTGTAGTTGCTGGAACTATGTGGTATGGTTCAGCAACTACCCCGATTGAATTATTTGGTCCCACTCGTTATCAATGGGATCAAGGATACTTCCAACAAGAAATATATCGAAGAGTTAGTACTGGGCTAGCAGAAAATCAAAGTTTATCTGAAGCTTGGTCTAAAATTCCTGAAAAATTAGCTTTTTATGATTACATCGGCAATAATCCGGCAAAAGGGGGATTATTCAGAGCGGGTTCAATGGACAGCGGGGATGGAATAGCTGTCGGTTGGTTAGGACACCCTATCTTTAGAGATAAAGAAGGGCGTGAACTTTTTGTACGTCGTATGCCTACTTTTTTTGAAACATTTCCTGTTGTTTTGTTAGACGGAGACGGAATTGTTAGAGCCGATGTTCCTTTTAGAAGGGCAGAATCGAAATATAGTGTCGAACAAGTAGGTGTAACTGTTGAGTTCTATGGCGGTGAACTCAATGGAGTCAGTTATAGTGATCCTGCTACTGTGAAAAAATATGCTAGACGTGCTCAATTGGGTGAAATTTTTGAATTAGATCGTGCTACCTTGAAATCCGATGGTGTTTTTCGTAGCAGTCCGAGGGGTTGGTTTACTTTTGGACATGCTTCATTTGCTCTGCTCTTCTTCTTCGGACACATTTGGCATGGTGCTAGAACCTTGTTCAGGGATGTTTTTGCTGGTATTGACCCAGATTTGGATGCTCAAGTGGAATTTGGAGCATTCCAAAAACTTGGGGATCCAACTACAAGAAGACAAGTAATCTGATACAATATATATTTTGTTTTTTTTGTGATTTGATATAGGATACCGGATAAATCTTACGTTGAATTGACGTTTTTTCTTTAACTCTTGTCTTGCTCTTTCTTTATCCAGGAGACGCTCTCAAATAAACAGGTATGGAAGCTATAATTGTAAACCACGATCGAATCTATGGAAGCTTTGGTTTATACATTCCTTTTAGTCTCAACTCTAGGAATAATCTTTTTCGCTATCTTTTTTCGAGAACCGCCTAAAGTTCCAACTAAAAAGACGAAATGATTTTTAAGTATTTCAATTTGAAGTAATGAGACTTCCAATATTGAAAGTCTCATTACTTCAACTAGTCTCCGTGTTCCTCGAATGGATCTCGTAGTTGTTGAGAGGGTTGCCCAAACGCAGTATATAAGGCATACCCAGTAAAACTTAGAAGTAAACCAGATATAAAGATGGCAACTAGGGTTGCTGTTTCCATTATTATATAGTTTCAAGACCCCAATGGATCTATGCTAAGATCATTTATTTACAACGGAAAGGTATACAAAGTCAACAGATCTCAATGAATATAAAATAGGATTTATGGCTACACAAACCGTTGAGGGTAGTTCTAGATCTGGTTCAAGACGAACCACTGTAGGGGATTTATTGAAACCGTTGAATTCAGAATATGGTAAAGTAGTTCCTGGGTGGGGAACTACTCCTTTGATGGGTATTGCAATGGCTCTATTTGCTATATTCCTATCTATTATTTTGGAAATTTATAATTCTTCTATTTTACTGGATGGAATTTTAATGAATTAGATTCACAAGAACTATTAACTGTCTTTTCAAGACAACATGAAGCATGTGGATCTCTAATTTATATCCCATTATGTTAGTTCGACCGTGAAATTTCTTTGTTTCTGTATTTCCGGAACATGAGTGTGTGACTTGTTATAATTGATCCTATGGATAGTACAGCGAATAAGTCTGTCATCTTGCTAGAGGTGGTTTTTTTTCGTCGGATATTCTCATTCTATGCTCGTATCTGAAGCACGGAATATATAAAATAGATAAAAAAAACTATGATTCATACTTAATATTCAGACCTCGTGGCCGGACTTTAAATTTTTTTTTTTCAAAGAGTTAGATTTATAAGTTATTTTCTAAATTAAAAGATTTTTTTCTTTCAAACTCTCGTTTATGCTTATTTTGATCAAAGTCCAAAGGTCTCTTTGGTTTTTTAGTAATTCTGTTTGTTTATTGAATAAGTGATGATCCAACGGTTCTTACTCAAGGAATTTTTGGACTTAGTTAGACCGGATTTTATTGTGACTCATCGTGGTTCTAATATGAATCTGAGGTTTTAATCGATTCATAGGCTTTAACATTTAACAAGAGAATTCCTATCAATAATAAAGAAAACAGTCGTAAAGTATCATTACACAAAAATAACAATAAAGAAAAAAATAAAATAGGTAATATAGAAGATTCAAGAGGCCTGATCACCATATAGAAGAATGAGCCGACTTGATATTTTGGCATTATAACCACAATAAAGAACTTTCAGATTTTTATTCTTTCGTATCGGTATAAAAGAGTGAATCGTACAATTAGTCAGTTTAGAACACATATCTGATAGAACTTGTATTTTGGTCGTTCGGTTTGAGCCGTACGAGATGAAATTCTCATATACGGTTCTCAGAGGGGAGTACCTTGGTTTACCTATCTCAATAAAATCTATGATTGGTTCGAAGAACGTCTTGAGATTCAGGCAATTGCTGATGATATAACTAGTAAATATGTTCCTCCTCATGTCAACATATTTTATTGTCTAGGAGGAATTACGCTTACTTGTTTTTTAGTACAAGTAGCTACAGGGTTTGCTATGACTTTTTATTATCGTCCGACAGTTACAGATGCTTTTGCTTCTGTTCAATATATAATGACTGAAGCTAACTTTGGTTGGTTAATCCGATCAGTTCATCGATGGTCGGCAAGTATGATGGTACTAATGATGATTCTACACATATTTCGGGTATATCTCACTGGTGGCTTTAAAAAACCTCGCGAATTGACTTGGGTTACAGGTGTGGTTTTGGCTGTATTGACCGCATCTTTTGGTGTAACTGGTTATTCCTTACCTCGGGACCAAATTGGTTATTGGGCAGTAAAAATTGTAACAGGTGTGCCAGAAGCTATTCCTGTAATAGGATTGCCCCTGGTAGAGTTATTGCGCGGAAGTGCTAGTGTAGGACAATCCACTTTGACTCGTTTTTATAGTTTACACACTTTTGTATTACCTCTTCTGACTGCCGTATTTATGTTAATGCACTTCCTAATGATACGAAAGCAAGGTATTTCTGGCCCTTTATAGAGAGTATAGCTAATAGTTATTTGTAATCAATCGTTTCTACTTGGGGTCGGGAAAATAGTTTTTCATTGCTACAAATATGGATTATTGAAAAGAATAAGACATGGATTTGTATATTTCTCTTCAACTCTACAAAAAAAAAGAGTGTATTTTTTATTTAACACTCTATAGTTGAAGTGAATTATCCGAAGATAAAATGGATTATGGGAGTGTGTGACTTGAACTATTGATTAAGCTGTGCAGAATATATATTCTTAATCTGCCACATTTGAATTCACAACGAAAAATGTGTCTTTGTTCCAACCACCGTGAAAACCCAATACAAAGTAAAAGGATAGGCTGGTTCGGTTGAAGAGAATCTTCTTTTTCTATGATCATACTTCGTGTATGAACAGGCTCCGTAAAATCCAGTAGAAAGATAGAAAGAATAAGTGATGTGGCATAATTTTTATTATGTTTTATATATTTAACTTACTTAATAGTATATAAATGTATTCATTTCCTCTGCATTGACTTGATTTATTATACTACCGGAGTGAAAAAAGGGGGATCTAAAGAAAAACAGGGGCTAAATTCTATTAGTAACAAGTAAATCTTTTGTATATTAAAGGGGCTTCCCTTTTTTATTTTTTGGGGATAAAGTATAATTGCAAGATCTGAGAC